TGATTAATTGCTCTTTGTTGTTCAAAATGAAGGGTTTCATTTTTGTAATTTTCTAATTGTTCCAAACTAGAAGAAGTAGCATTAATCAAATTGGCTTTTTCTCGTTCTATCTCAGAGTATCCGTTCATTCGATACTCATCTGCTTCCATTTCTACTTTCCGTAAACGAGACCGGGCTCTTTCTAGCTGTTCAATGGCCCCTCTACGTAATTCTTCCGAATTTCGAATAGTACTCAAAATCCTCTGTTTTCGATTATCTAATAAATCGTTTAATGAAAGTAGATTATCTTACCATTAATTTCACAACTTCCATGATCTCTTCCCGAACCAAACATGAATCTTTCGATTCATTTGGCTCTCACGCTCCATTTTTTATTTTATGGACATTCCCGTATATTTTTTTAATATAATGAGCCTATCCTCTCTATTTCTGTTTATATTCAAACATATCAAAACTGATACAAGAACAGAATATTAGGAGGACTCTTCCGACCAGACAAAAAATCTATAATTGTCAGCAAAGTTGTTTCTTTATTTGTTCTTTATTTCATTGAAAATATAGAAAATTTGAATTGATTTCCTTTTTTATTCAAATCCAAAAATTCCCCCTTTTTATACATAACATAGGTTGCCGATTCGGCATTGGATAATATAATAAAGGGCAAGGCGCCCTTTCTTTATTCTAGTAAATGGTTCAAATCATTTTATCGATATGAGTGTTCTATATCGGAAAAATTATCAACTATTCTTTTTTAAACCATTTCGTTATTAACGTAGTGGTAGAAAGAGTACCATGTTGTGCCCGGACTTCAAACAGTTTAGCTTTAACCATGTTAATGGTCTCACATTATTGGTTGGTTGATAGAGAATCAAAGTTAACTTACCAATGAATAACGAAATGCTATGGTTCTTACATATGATTTATGAATTTACTCAGAAGGAATTCGTCGAGATTATGCACTTTTTTCCTATTTATCCTATAAAAATATAGAATAACATAAATAAAGTGCAGTCGGTTAGATCCAACCTATTCGTGAAATATACAACTCGCACACACTCCCTTTCCAAAAAAAATCAATACACCAAGCACTACACTTAGATTTATTGGATTTGTTGCTAAAATATCGGTATTAAACCTGAAACTCCCGGCGGATGGCCAGTGGCCTAAGGAAACGAAAGAATCGGTTACATTTTTCATATGCTCTCCTCTTATAGATAGGACTAAGAAAGAACAGAGTTCTTTTTGTATCACTTGACTCGCCCTTTATTTTATCGATTTCTTTTTCTTAATTTCCCGTTTTTTTTTTAGGAATAAAGTATTGATATAATTCACAGAAGCAAATGGCAACGAGTTAATAAAATAAGAAAAAAGTAGGTAACGTACTTTTTTACATTTTCATTCTAGGATTAAATTAAACAAAAGGATTCGCAAATAAAAGCGCTAATGCCACGACCAGTCCATAAATTGTTAAAGCTTCCATAAAAGCTAGACTAAGTAATAAAGTACCTCGTATTTTTCCTTCTGCTTCTGGTTGTCTCGCAATACCTTCTACGGCTTGGCCTGCAGCAGTACCTTGACCAACTCCAGGTCCAATAGAAGCAAGCCCTACGGCCAATCCAGCAGCAATAACGGAAGCGGCAGAAATCAGTGGATTCATGATGATAGGTTCCTCGCACCAAAAAAAAATGGTTAATGATACAATCAACCAATGAATTATTACTTATTTGATCACAAAAATCTATTGAGTCGAAGTAACTAAAACTTCGAATAAAATAAAAAAATAATGAAATTAATATAGAAATATAGATAGAGATAACCCCTATATAACTAGTATATATCTAATATCACATATACATTTGTTTCTTTCATAACGTAAACCGCCCGCATTTTCTTTTTATATTGAATCGGATTCTAGAAGAATTTTTCGAAAAATATACAGGGGCTGTGGCTGGCCTTATAAACATTCCATATATCTAGTGGTGACCCCCACTAACCCATCCGCCATTTCGTAATATCGTCTATCTTTCCTCCTACAACTCTAGTCGTATATATATATGTATTTATATCTATTATGTTCCTCAACCAAGAACCAATCTTGAACTATGCATTGCCTCAATTGGGATAAGCTTAAAAATAAAGACTATTTCGAAAACTAATCAATGATGACCCTCCATGGATTCCCCTATATAAGCCGCGGCTAAAGTTGCAAAAATAAGAGCTTGAATACCGCTTGTAAATAATCCAAGAAACATGACAGGTATAGGAACCACTAAAGGTACTAAAGAAACAAGAACAACAACTACTAATTCATCAGCTAATATATTCCCGAAAAGTCGAAAACTAAGAGATAAAGGTTTTGTGAAATCTTCTAGGATGTTAATTGGTAAAAGTATTGGAGTTGGTTGAATGTATTTTCCGAAATAACCCAATCCTTTTTTGGTAAGACCCGCATAAAAATATGCTACTGACGTGAGTAAAGCTAAAGCAACAGTAGTATTTATATCATTTGTGGGGGCGGCTAGCTCCCCATGAGGTAACTGTATGATTTTCCAAGGTAAAAGGGCACCTGACCAATTCGAAACAAAAATAAATAGGAACATAGTTCCAATAAAGGGAACCCAAGGGCCATATTCTTCTCCAATCTGGGTTTTGCTCAAGTCTCGAATAAATTCAAGGACATATTCGAAGAAATTCTGACCGTCGGTCGGAATGGTTTGTGGATTCCGAACAGATATGATGACTGAACCTAATAAGATAGCAATTACGACCCAAGAAGTGATAAGTACTTGGGCATGAATTTGTAAACCTCCTATTTGCCAATATAAATGTTGGCCTACTTCTACACCTGATATATCGTATAACCCTTTGAGTGTTTTAATGGAACATGGTATAACATTCATATTGTCCTCTGACAGAAATCGAACTGAAAAAAAGAATTATTTTGATTCAACCATCCCTTTCTCGACTCATCTATTTTCATCATTAATCATATAGTTAGGATACCAAGAAATCACATAACATAATATCAATATCCCATTTTATCTCTTTTAAAAAATGAAAGACAAGATATAGTAACCGATCCAATAAATCAAAATAATTAACTAATCTTATTATTATTATTCTTAATCATAACATAATCAACGACTTCTTATATAGCTAGAACGGCCCTCACAAATTGCGGATACCAATTTGTTAAGAATCAATCGGATTGAAGCTATAGCGTCATCGTTGGCTGGAATCGAAATATCTGCGAGATCTGGGTCACAATTTGTATCGATTAAACAAATCGTCGGAATTCCCAAAATGACACATTCTCGAAGAGCTGTATATTCTTCTTGCTGATCAACGATTATTACAATATCGGGCAATTCAGTCATATATTTGATCCCGCCCAGATATGTTTGCAAAGTAGATAATTTTCTCTTCAACATTGCTGCATCTCTTTTAGAGAGACGGTTGAGTTTCCCCATCTTTTGTTCTGCTCTTAAGTCTCTGAACTTATGAAGTCTCGTTTCCGTAGTGGACCAATTAGTTAACATACCGCCGAGCCATTTTCTATTAACATAATGACATCGAGCCCTTATTGCAGCTGATGCTACTAAATCCGCTGCTTTATTTTTGGTACCAACAATTAAGAAGTTTTTTCCTCGACTTGCTGCATCAAAAACTAAATCGCAGGCTTCCGATAAAAAACGAGCAGTTCTAGTGAGATTTATAATATGAATACCTTTACGCTTTGCAGAGATGTAAGGGGCCATTCTAGGATTCCATTTCTTAGTACCATGACCAAAATGAACTCCTGCTTCCATCATCTCTTCCAAATGGATGTTCCAATATCTTCTTGTCATCTTTCCCACGCTTTCTTTTTTTTTTAACAAATAAACAAATAAATAATTGTTCCTACGGAACCTTCTGCCGGAATTGGCCGTTGATACACAGCCCAAACCATTAATTTTTTTTTATTACTTAACTTAATTTCTTCATTTTATTTAGTACCCAATCAATAACTAGTAAAGTAAAAAGAAAAATATCTCCTTAAGAATTATGAATTCGCTTAAATGATTTTTCTGGTGTGTCATAGAAATTGCTTGGGGCGCAAGAACAAAAAAATTCTCTATGGTGTAACAAAATATCTCTCATTTCCAACTCGAATAGATTTTTCTTTTTTATTTCCAAATGAATGTCTTGCTTTGAACGGTGCACTAATTTTTTGAATCCAGTACCGACAGGGATAATCCCCCCCAAAATAACATTTTCTTTCAGACCCTTCAACCAATCAATACGACCCCGTAGAGCAGCTTTTGCCAAAACTCTAGCAGTTTCTTGAAAACTTGCTTCGGATATGAAACTTTGAGTATTCAGAGAAGCCCTCGTTATTCCCAATAAAATTGCCCGATAACAGATTGCTTCGTCTAAAGCACGCCCTGCTCGTTCCGCTCGCAACAATCCGATTAGTTCTCCAGGTAAAAAAACATTAGACATTCCATCTTCTGAAACCAACACTTTTGATGTTACTTGCCGTACAATAATCTCTATATGTCTATTATGGATCTGTACCCCCTGGGATCGATAAACCTTTTGGATCTTATTAACCAAAGAGATACGACTTTGGGCTATGGTTAGTTCAGCTCCAATTAAGAATCCCCAAGGAATTCCAAGAACTCTTGGTATACGCTCGTTCCAACCTTCAACTCTCCTTTCAAGGTTCATCGATATTGAACCAATCGAGCGCACTTCTAAGATTTGTTCCACTTTTGGAAGACCTTGCGTTATGTCACCAGATCGGGATTTTTCATATATAAATGTAACTAATGTATCTCCTTCAGAAAGGGTTTCTCCATAATGTCCATGAACAGTCGCTCCTGGAGTGGCCAAATAAGGCTTAGCTGATCTTATAATTAAAGAGTCAACATGAACAATGAAAATTTGACCAGATTTTTGTATGTGTGGTCCATATTTAAATAGACATATATTTTCACAAATAAATTGTCCAATGCTAATTATTGTGGATGTCTCTTCACAATAATTGTAATGTAGAAAGCACCAATTCAAATGGGATGGATTCAAAATGATGTTATTGCATGGACTGGGATTATAAATCCTCCTATTTTCATCTATTAAACAGTATTTAAGTACTTCAAGTACTTGGAAAGTCTGTTTAAAATTGTCAAGTAGCCAATATTTGTTTAACAAGATCTGATTATGAGTTATTAAATGGTAAGATGAATAAAAGTTCACTATTTTAGGTACTATTGTACCTAAGGGACCCAACAAACCCCTAATTGGAGTTATGGGATTCGATTCTTTTGCCACATTGTTATATTTCGAACCGTTGAATGGACCAACTCGAAAACAATTGAATGATGACAAAATTCTCAAAGATTGGCCTTCCTTATTTCGATTCAACAACGTACCAATAGTTCCTTGATGCTGGGTAACTAATGGAATCTTCACTTTGGAATAAAAAGGATTGATATTGGTGCGATCTAATCCATTATCAGGAATCAATCCCGAACCTGCCGTATCGTACCTTTTTTCGGTATATGAAATAGTAGACTTGACTAATTCAATTCTTATGAAATCACGAATCAGATCATTTGCCCTTACTTCAACAAAGGAAGCATGAACCTCTTCCATAGAACCGTTTTTTTCTTGGTCCCAATTCAATACTAAGCAAGTCCGAACTAATTGAATACTTGTGTGATAAATTCCTCGAATTGACTTTCCATTTCCATAAAGGATATAATTGACAACTCTAAGCTGGACATTTTCTTTTTCCTGCAAGAGATCTTGAGGGAAAAGTTTTGCTAAATTTATCCCATCAGCTATTTCATATGTAACTACGGGTCGAACCAAAACAAAATACTTTTTTTTGATAGGTGTGATCCGTTGGACATAGATCCAATTTTTGGATTTTGTTTTTGATTCCTTAGAATTTTTTTTTTCCGTTCCTGGTGGTATCAAAATGCCACTGTGTCTGGATATCTTATCTGTCTCTCCGGGAAAATGAATATCTCCAGAAAAGATTTTCAGTTCAATACTTTTTTTTTTTCTCTCCACTCGGACTAATCCACCTACTCGGCTTCTTGTATTTGTATTTAAAGCGAGTTGTGTATCTACTCCAATGATACTATTGTTCCGGACCATTATAGACGAAGATCCGGGTAAGATATGCACCTCTTCGGGAATAAAAAAAAACCGATCCACTTTCATTTGGTATTTCGGACTCAATTCTTTTGCTCCTCGATACTCAATCAAATCTTCTTTTTTGACTATTGAATCCACCTCCGCGGTCCAATATTTAGTAATTCCCGAACTCTTTCTTCTGTATCGTGGATCATCAAAATAAGCAAGAATACTATTTCTACGTAAAATACCATTTATGGGTATTTCAATCGAAATACCAAAAGAGGGTATTAATTCTTTCTCTCGTTCTTGATCGTATTGTAATGGGATGAGAAATCTATTTCTTCGTCTTTTCGCCAAGAAATCAGAATTCTCTTGGAGAATCGAAGGGTATATGAAATTCCAATGACCATTGGATATAATTCGATCAAGTCTTGAATAATCAAGAATTTCCCTATATTTTTTACGAGTACCAGAAGGATCCAACAATTTATGTCTTACTCGATCCTTAGTAATTGAGAGGTCAGAGCTATATCTTTCGTCGACAGAAAAAGAATGAACATTCATTTGATCTTGATCCTTGTGAAGCGAAAAAGACACTATACTGGATCTGCACGGACCCCCCGCTAATATCCATAAATGACTTGTTTTTGGTAATAGATGAACATTACTATATGTATATTCAGGTGCGTGGTAGACATCAGTACTCCAGTGCATTTCTCCCTCTGATTCAGAATAAATATGTTTTCGAACCCTCTCTTTAAAATGAAAAGTAGACGTTCCGGCACGAATCTCGGCAATCACTTGTTCAGATTCTACATATTGATCATTTTGAACTAAAATCAAACTTTTTGGTGGAATATTCACACTATGTATAATATCCCGACTCTCAATAGTTACATACAAGTCTATAGAACATAGAAAAGCAGGATGCCCATGACGGGTACGTGTGGGATGAACCAAATACTCATTGAACTTTATTTTTCCATTAGAAGGAGCTCGTACATGTTCGGCAGTACCGCCTGTGAATACTCCACCCGTATGAAAAGTTCTTAATGTTAGTTGAGTCCCCGGTTCCCCAATTGATTGACCCGCAATAATACCTATGGCTTCCCCCAACTCAACCAGGTCGCCGTGAGTGGGGCTTCTGCCATAACATAATTGACAGATCCAAGATGTATTCCTGCAAGTAAAAGGGGTTCGAATATATATTGGTTGTGCTCGAAAGGTTATGAATCGATTGGCAAGTCCAATCCCAATATCTTGATTTCGAGCGGCAATGCATCGTATCCCCATATATATATCGTTTGCTAATACACGACCAATTAGGGTTTGAACAAAAATTTTTTCTGTCACCCCGTTTCGAGGACTCAC